TGGGCATCCTGCTTTTGTATGTTCTATAGATTTGTATGTAACTATTGAAAGTGAGGATATTCTACATAATGTGAATATTCCACCCAAAAGTTTTCTTTTAGTTCAAAATGATCAATATGTAGAATCAGAACAAGTGATTGCTGAGATTCGCGCAGGAACATCCACTTTGAATTTTAAAGAGAAGGTTCGAAAACATATTTATTCTGATTCAGAGGGAGAAATGCACTGGAATACCGACGTGTATCATGCACCTGAATTTACATATGGAAATGTTCATCTCTTACCAAAAACAAGTCATTTATGGATATTATTAGGAGAGCCGCGCAGATCTGATCTAGTCTCCCTTTCGATCCACAAGGATCAAGATCAAACGAACGCTCGTTCTTTTTCTGTCAAGAAAAGATCTATTTCTAACCTCTCGGTAACTAATGATCAAGTGAAACACAAATTCTTTAGTTCGGATTTTTCTGGTAAAAAAGAAGAAGAACGCCCTGATTATTCGGAACTTAATCGAATTGTTCGTTGTAATCTCAGATATCCGACCATTCTATACGCCGATTATGATTTATTGGCAAAGAGACGAAGAAAAAGATTCATTATTCCACTCCAATCGATTCAAGAACGTGAGAACGAACTAATGCCCCTTTCGGGCATCTCGATCGAAATACCCATAAATGGTATTTTTCGTAGAAATAGTATTCTTGCTTTTTTCGATGATCCTCGATACAGAAGAAAGAGTTCGGGAATTACTAAATACGGCACTATAGAAGTCTATCCAATCGCCAAAAAAGAGTATTTAATTGAGTATCGAGGAGTCAAGGAATTTAAGCCAAAATACCAAATAAAAGTGGATCGGTTCTTTTTCATTCCCGAGGAAGTGCATATCTTACCTGGATCTTCTTCCATAATGGTACGGAACAATAGTATTATTGGGATAGATACACAAATAGCTTTAACTACAAGAAGCCGAGTAGGCGGATTGGTTCGAGTGGAGATAAAAAAAAAAAGAATTGAACTAAAAATATTTTCTGGAGATATCCATTTTCCTGGAGAGACAGATAAGATATCTCGACATAGTGGTGTCTTGATACCACCAGGAACGGGAAAGACAAATTCGAAAGAATCCAAAAAAGGGAAAAACTGGATCTATGTCCAACGGATCACACCTACCAAGAAAAAGTATTTTGTTTTGGTTCGACCTGTAGTCACATATGAAATAACAGACGGTATAAATTTAGTAAGACTTTTCCCCCCGGATCTGTTGCAGGAAATGGATAATGTGCAACTTCGAGTTGTCAATTATATCCTTTATGGAAATGGCAAACCAATTCGGGAAATTTATAACACAAGTATTCAATTAGTTAGGACTTGTTTAGTATTAAATTGTACCCAAGACAAAAAAAGTTCTTATATCGAAGAGACCCGTACTTCCTTTGTTGAAATAGGGATAAATAGTTTGATTCGAGATTTTATAAAAATAGACTTAGTGAAATCCCCTATTTCGTATACCGCAAAAAGGAATGATCCTTCGGGTTCAGGATTTATCTCTGAGAATGGATCAGATTGCACCAATATCAATCCGTTTTCTTCCAGTTTTTTCTACTATTCCAACGTAAGGATTAAAGAATCCCTTAATAAAAACCAAGGAACTATTCATACATTGTTGAATAGAAATAAGGAATACCAATCTTTGATAATTTTGTCATCTTCCAATTGTTTTCGAATGGGCCCATTCAACGATGTAAAATATCACAATGTGATAAAAGAATCAATTAAAAAAGATCCCCCAATTCCAATTAGTAATTTCTTGGGCCCTTTAGGAACAGCCCTTCAAACTGCGAATTTTTATTCATTTTCCCATTTAATAACTTATAATCAGATCTTGGTAATTAACTATTTGCAACTTGACAACTTAAAACAGACCTTTCAAGTAATTAAATATTTTTTAATGGATGAAATTGATAAAATTTATAATTCTGATTCGTGCAGTAACATTATTTTGAATCCATTCAATTTAAATTGGTATTTTATTCAGCACAATTATTGTGAAGGGATGTCTACAATAATGAGTCTTGGGCAGTTTATTTGTGAAAATGTATGTATAGCCAAAAACGGACCACACCTCAAATCGGGTCAAGTTCTAATTGTTAAAATGGATTCTGTAGTAATACGATCCGCTAAGCCTTATTTGGCCACCCCAGGAGCAACGGTTCATGGCCATTATGGGGAAATCCTTTACGAAGGAGATACATTAGTTACATTTATATATGAAAAATCGCGATCTGGTGATATAACGCAGGGCCTTCCAAAAGTGGAACAGGTATTAGAAGTGCGTTCGATTGATTCAATATCGATGAATCTCGAAAAGAGGGTTGAGGGTTGGCACGAATGTATAACAAGAACTCTTGGAATTCCTTGGGGGTTCTTGATTGGTGCTGAGCTAACTATAGTGCAAAGTCGTATCTCTTTGGTTAATAAGATCCAAAAGGTTTATCGATCC